ATTATGATCGAGGATTACTCGATCAACCACCATCTACATCGACTTCGGAGATCCCTCTTGAAATATTTTTCAAATACAACAAGAGTTCGGTATCTTCCCCCGAATTAGTGAATTAGGCAGGATTTTTTTTTTTTTCACATTTTTTTACATAATAACAAACAATAATTTTCATAAATTTCATCGTAAATGTGAAATACTTAACTTATAGAGACAAATAAAAGTTTTATACAAATCAAAATGTGGGGGAGATAAAAAAGATGCAAGGTCGTTTGTCTGCTTGGCTAGCCAAACATGGGTTAGTTCATAGATCTTTGGGCTTCGACTACCAAGGAATAGAGACTTTACAAATAAAGCCTGGGGATTGGCATTCCATTGCTGTCATTTTATATGTATATGGTTACAATTATTTACGTTCCCAATGTGCCTATGATGTAGCACCGGGCGGACTGTTAGCTAGTGTGTATCATCTTACGAGAATAGCTTATGGTATAGATCAACCAGAAGAGGTATGTATAAAAGTATTTGCCCCAAGGTGGAATCCTAGAATTCCGTCTGTTTTCTGGGTTTGGAAAAGTGCGGATTTTCAAGAAAGGGAATCTTATGATATGTTGGGAATCTTTTATGATAATCATCCACGTCTGAAACGTATCTTAATGCCCGAAAGTTGGATAGGATGGCCCTTACGTAAGGATTATATTGCCCCGAATTTTTATGAAATACAGGATGCTCATTAAATCATTAAATATAAATAATAAAATTAAATATAAATAATAAAATAAGAAACTAATTTTCACTTCTACAACTCCAGGTATTCAAATAATGTTTGTACGTTCTCTTATAGACCAAAGAGCGTAATGGAAGTCTCATTCGCATTCTATTCTAAATGGGCTAAATAAAACGAAATAAAATATAAATCAAATACAAATAAATAATACAAAATAAATAGAATAAAAAAAAAATTGTTTCTATTCAAATAAATAAATATATAATATATAAAAATAGAAACAATAAAAAATAGAAATAAAAAGGATAAATAAAAAAAAAAACAAGACAATTAAAAAAATACAATTAGTATTAGGATGACCCAAAAGAGTTTCGCATCATGAACTATGTACCACGCACAAACCTTAAATGAGTTCGACAAAGTCACATAGGAGGAAATGAAGAAATAGAATATGAAAAGAAAAGACAACGAAATGAGAGGAGGGCTTGGATTTTATTTGTACTGTATCTGAAATGAATCTTGGTTATTCCCACCTTTCAACTCCGCGAGACTATACCTTTGAGTCTTTCAACCAATTAATTTAACCTTTCTATTTTAATATGTATGAAGTATTAAATATCTAAAGTATTAACATTGTTTTTGAACGGTAAGAGGCACCGTATGAACAAATAAAAAAGAAAAGGAAGTAAAATCTAATTTTTTTTTATTTTACAGATTTTATAGACATACTCTTTACTCATCTATTCTATAATTCTAGCATCTATTCTATAATTCTGGAAAGGGTATATTCTCAGACACCTAGATAGATAAGTATCTATTATGATATAGACTAGTAATGAATATGTATGTTGACCCATATCAATTCATTTGTAAAACGGATACTCATACAAATAAATCATGTGCCAGGAACCAGATTTGAACTGGTGACACGAGGATTTTCAGTCCTCTGCTCTACCAGCTGAGCTATCCCGACCATTATCCGTGCATCGTCCTTATTTTAATAGATAACTTGAGTTTATGTCAATTAAAAAGACAAAAAAAGTCTTACAAAGCTTTATCCAGACCTTGTAATTTCTTGGATCTTCAAAAAGAAAACTTTATAAGTTTTAATACAGTACAAGAAATGATATGTATTGTTAATCATTCAAATTGGAAGTGGGGATACCTTCCTCAAAGATGTTCATTTGTACGCGTATCATATATATCACAAATATTGTAATAAGAAAAAAAAAATTTCCACAATCAGATCCATTTGTAAAAGAGTAGAATGATTGAAAAACATAACGAATTTTAAACCGCTAACGAAATGAAAAGAGCGGATCGGATAAATAATTGGGGAATCAAACGGGCCTTTTTGGGGATAGAGGGACTCGAACCCTCACGATTTCTAAAGTCGACGGATTTTCCTCTTCCTATAAATTTCATTCTTGTCGGTATTGACGTGTGGAATGGGACTCTATCTTTATTCTCGTACGATAAATTTTATTAATAAATATTCGATTCTTTCTTCAATTTGGATCGATTCACAACAACTCTTTCGATTTTTATTTATTATTTATAGAAATATAAATAAATAAAGATTCGGGTCGTCATTAATCATTTGAGATAGGATTTCAGTACATATACGTATGTATATAGGTTTATCCTTTCTGTAGTTTTGATATAAGGATTACGTTAATGTAATAACGTAAAGAAGTCAACCCCACTTGTTAGAACAGCTTCCATTGAGTCTCTGCACCTATCCTTTTTTTATTCTCGCTTTCTTCTGAACCCTTA